TAAAACTTTTGCTTCTCTATTTTCTTTCTTAATCATAAAAGTTTTCCCCCGCCAATGAATGATAAGTGCCTAGGTGAAGTATAGTATAAGATAAGTCAGAAAAGTCTAAGTCTTATTAGTATACTCTAAAAAGAAAATAAAGAGACCTATACTCTTACTATAAGATAAAAGATAAAGACTCTTAAGTCTAAAGACTATTAAGAAATGACTAACGACGAGATTTAGTATCGTTTCTCGCGTGTCTCACGAAAGTTAGAGTAGGTGCGAATTCTCCCAATTTGTGACCGACCATACGATCTGTGATATAAATAGGTAAATGTTCCTTTCCATTATGAATAGCGATTGTATGGCCAATCATTGTGGGTATAATGGTAGATGCCCGAGACCAAGTCACTATGATTTCTTTCTCCTCCCTCCTGTTGAGTTTTTCAATTCTTCCCAATAAATGATTAGCTACAAAAGGATTTTTTTTTAGTGAACGTGTCACGGCTGATTACTCCTTTTTTTACATTTTTTAAATTGGCATTCTATGTCCAATATCTCGATCTTAATCTGAAGTCTAATGATGAATGGAAAAAAGAGAAAATCCTTTAGCTAGATAAGGGAAGGGGCGGATGTAGCCAAGTGGATCAAGGCAGTGGATTGTGAATCCACCATGCGCGGGTTCAATTCCCGTCGTTCGCCCATCACATTATTTCCAATTCCAAAGATTCGATTTTCAATGTTCCTATTTACGGCGACGAAGAATAAAACTATCACTATATTTGTTCCTTTTCCTGCTTCTTCTTCCAAGCGCAGGATAACCCCAAGGGGTTGTGGGTTTTTTTCTACCAATTGGGGCTCTCCCTTCACCGCCCCCATGGGGATGGTCTACAGGGTTCATAACTACTCCTCTTACTACAGGACGCTTACCTAGCCAACACTTAGATCCGGCTCTACCCAAACTTTTTTGGTTCACCCCAACATTACCCACTTGTCCGACTGTTGCTAAGCAGTTTTTGGATATCAAACGGACCTCCCCAGATGGTAATCTTAATGTGGCCGATTTACCCTCTTTTGCAATCAGTTTCGCTACAGCGCCTGCTGCTCTAGCTAATTGTCCACCTTTTCCAAGTGTGATTTCTATGTTATGTATGGCCGTGCCTAAGGGCATATCGGTTGAAGTAGATTCTTCTTTTTTATCAATCAAAACCCCTTCCCAAACTGTACAAGCTTCTTCCAAAGCATACGGCTTTCTAGATGTATATGATGATATCTAGACAGATGGATCTTATATGAATCGTATGATGAAGTACCACGTGAATGGATATATAGGAATCCAAATCTGCCGAATCACTCATGTTATGATCTTCTACATCCTAGGTCTCCTCGTTCCGTCATCTGGCTTATGTTCTTCATGTAGCATTCAGACCGGATGACTCTATGAAATTACGTCGATACTTCCACATATTACGGGTAACGTAGGAGACATCTCTATTTTTCCCCGGAGGGTCTTTCTAATTACCACTGCTTAACTTTCAATTCGCCTCTGACCATCAAATGAAATGTGAATAACCCGTCCTCCTCTCTTTGAAACAAGGGGCGCTTCCGGTTCTGTGCGCGCTTCAAACAATTTTGTCTTCTCCATATTACCATATCTCTAGAGTCAATAATTTTCTATGAGGAACTACTGAACTCAATCACTTGCTGCCGTTACTCAACAGTTTTCTGTTGAGGTCTATCCCGTAGAGGTACTCCAATTGGATCAGTGATCGATTTCTAGGTTTCGTCGTAAACCTAATTGGTTACTTCCAATTACGTAAATCAATAGTTCAAACCGCACTCAAAGGTAGGGCATTTCCCATTGATATAGGAACTTCTGTACCAGAAACAATGGTATCTCCAATTATAGCCCCTCTGGGATGTAAAATATATCTCTTCTCACCATCCCCATAGTGTATGAGACAAATGTATGCATTTCGATTAGGGTCATATTCTATGGTTACGATTCTACCAGATATCTCTTTTTCATTCCGTCGAAAGTCAATTTTACGGTATAGACGCTTATGACCTCCCCCTCTATGCCCTGCGGTAATGATCCCTCTGGCATTACGACCTTTACCACAACGATGCTGTCCATAGATCAAATTATTTCGTGGATTGGATTTCACTTGACTGTCTACGGCTCCATTGCGTGTGCTCGAGGTAGAAGTTTTGTATAAATGTATTGCCGTGTTATTAAGTCTTTTGCTTTAAGTTATTTTCTCTATAAGAGGTGGAATAGAATAACCCGGTTGAAGCGTAATGATCATACGTCTGTAATGCATTGTATGTCCCATAATAGGTCCCATCCTTCTACCCTTTCCCGGGAGTCGATGACTATTCATAGCTATTACCTTGACACCAAAGAAGAGTTCGACCCAATGCTTTATTTCTGTCCTAGTTGATCCTGATTCGACATTAGAAGTATATTGATTGTTCCCCAATAACCGAATACTCTTTTCTGTAAATACTGCATATTTGATTCCATCCATAAATCCATTTTCTTCCCTATGAGTTCCAGTATCGATAAGAATTCTAGTTCTTACTGTTCATATGTTATGGTATGAATATACCATACCAATTCGCTATGTATGGATGATGAGATTGCATTGATACAGAGTCAATTCCAATAGACTTATTGAATGTTCCCATTGGCGTGCATCCAGCAGGAATTGAACCTACGAATTTGCCAATTATGAGTTGGGCGCTTTAACCATTCAGCCATGGATGCTTAACAGGGATCATCGTACATCGTGAATAACCAAATTCCAATTGAAATGAAATCTTTAGGAGGAATCAATGAAACGACATCAATTCAAATCCTGGATATTCGAATTGAGAGAGATATTGAGAGAGATCAAGAATTCTCACTATTTCTTAGATTCATGGATCAAATTCGATTCAGTGGGATCTTTCACTCACATTTTTTTCCACCAAGAACGTTTTATGAAACTCTTTGACCCCCGAATTTGGAGTATCCTACTTTCACGTGATTCACAGGGTGCAACAAGCAATCGATATTTCACGATCAAAGGTTTAGTACTGCTTGTAGTAGTGGTCCTTCTATCTCGTATTAACAATCGAAAGATGGTCGAAAGAAAAAATCTCTATTTGATGGGTCTTCTTCCTATACCTATGAATTCCATTGGACCCAGAAAGGAGACATTGGAAGAATCTTTTTGGTCTTCCAATAGAAATAGGTTGATTGTTTCGCTCCTGTATCTTCCAAAAGGGAAAAAGATTTCTGAGAGTTGTTTCATGGATCCGCAAGAGAGTACTTGGGTTATCCCAATAAAGAAAAAGCGTATCATGCCTGAATCTAACCGGGGTTCGCAGTGGTGGAGGAACCGGATCGGAAAAAGGAGGGATTCTAGTTGTCAGATATCTAATGAAACCGTAGCTGGAATTGAGATCTCATTCAAAGAGAAAGATAGCAAATATCTGGAGTTTCTTTTTTTATCCTATACGGATGATCCGATCCGCAAGGACCATGATTGGGAATTGTTTGATCGTCTTTCTCCGAGGAAGAAACGAAACATAATCAACTTGAATTCGGGACAGCTATTCGAAATCTTAGGGAAAGACTTGATTTGTTATCTCATGTCTGCTTTTCGTGAAAAAAGACCAATTCAGGGGGAGAGTTTCTTCAAACAACAAGGAGCTGGGGCAACTATGCAATCCAATGATATTGAGCATGTTTCTCATCTCTTCTCGAGAAACAAGTGGGGTCTTTCTTTGCAAAATTGTGCTCAATTTCATATGTGGCAATTCCGCCAAGATCTCTTCGTTAGTTGGGGGAAGAATCAGCACGAATCGGATTTTTTGAGGAACGTCTCGAGAGAGAATTGGATTTGGTTAGACAATGTGTGGTTGGTAAACAAGGATCGGTTTTTTAGCAAGGTACGGAATGTATTGTCAAATATTCAATATGATTCCACAAGATCGATTTTCGTTCAAGTAACGGATTCTAGCCAATGGAAAGGATCTTCTTCTGATCAATCCAGAGATCATTTCGATTCCGTTAGAAATGAGAATTCAGAATATCACACATTGATCGATCAAACAGAGATTCAGCAACTAAAAGAGAGATCGATTCTTTGGGATCCTTCCTTTCTTCAAACGGAACGAACAGAGATAGAATCAGATCGATTCCCGAAATGCCTTTTTGGATCTTCCTCCATGTCCTGGCTATTCACAGAACCTGAGAAGCGGATGAAGAATCATCTGCTTCCGGAAGAAATCGAAGAAATTCTTGGGAATCCTACAAGATCAATTCGTTCTTTTTTCTCTGACAGATGGTCAGAACTTCATCTGGGTTCGAATCCTACTGAGAGGCCCACTAGAGATCATAAATTGTTGAAGAAAAAACAAGATGTTTCTTTTGTCCCTTCCAGGCGAGCGGAAAAGAAAGAAATGGTTGATATATTCAAGATAATTACGTATTTACAAGATACCGTCTCAATTCATCCTTCGGAACCATATCACATCCCGGATCTGGTTCCGAAGGATGAACCGGATATGGACAGTTCCAATAAGATTTCATTCTTGAACAAAAATCCATTTTTTGATTTCTTTCATCTATTCCATGACCGGAACAAAGGGGGATACGCGTTACGCCACGATTTTTTTGAATCAGAAGAGAGATTCCCAGAAATGGCGGATCTATTCACTCTATCAATAACCGAGCCGGATCTGGTGTTTCATAGGGGATTTGCCTTTTCTATTGATTCCTACGGGTTGGATCAAAAAAGATTCTTGAATGAGGTATTCAACTCCAGAGATGAATACCTCATTCAAGAATCTTTTTCTCGAAGGATCAGAAAAAAATCGGTCCGGATCTACTGCGGGAATGAGTTGGAAGATCCCAAACTAAAAACAGCGGTATTTGCTAGCAACACCATAATGGAGGCAGTCAATCAATATAGATTGATCCGAAATATCCAATATTATGGGTACATAAGAAATGTATCGAATCGATTCTTTTTAATGAATAGATCCGATCGCAACTTCGAATATGGAATTCAAAGGGATCAAATAGGAAATGATACTCTGAATCATATAACTATAATGAAATATATGATCAACCAACATTTATCGAATTTGAAAAAGAGTCAGAAGAAATGGTTTGATCCTCTTATTTCTCAAACTGAGAGATCCATGAATCAGGATCCTGATGCATATAGATACAAATGGTCCGATGGGAGCAAGAATTTCCAGGAACATTTGGAACATTTCGTTTCTGAACAGAAGAATCCCTTTCAAGTAGTGCAAGTAGTGTTCGATCAATTACGTATTCATCAA